CATTTTCTCACAAGAGGTAATGAAACGAATTATAGAATGGATTTTTACCTATGCCTAGATCGCGGATAAACGGAAATTTTATTGATAAGACCTTTTCGATTGTAGCCAATATATTATTACGAATAATTCCGACAACTGTAGGAGAAAAAGAGGCATTTACCTATTACAGAGATGGTGCGATTTGATTAGTTTTTTATTTACCCCTTTTGGTCTTAGAAGAAAGAAAGACAATTCGGGATAGAAAATAAAAAAAAAAAAAGATTATTGAAAAAATCTACGCTTGTTGAAGGTGAAGTTTATAGATAAAACCATTCCTTCTGTCGTGTATCCCCGATTAATGCAGCCTCAGATGCTTCAATTGTCGATTCTAGTATTGAGCGAAAGGTTACACCTATGGGTTCTGTATTGCAAGTCAACCCTACTACACCAGTACCAATAGGCGGCATAGGGGAAGAGGCGCTACGTCTAGGAATCAGCAACACGAAAACTTTGTTATAAACTGCCCCCTTTCCTTAGCGGGATCGGGACTAAGAAGAATGGTTGGGATAACAAACATCCATCTCGTTCGTACTGTGGATACCCGTATAACCATCGAAGACTGTTGAAGTGATTAATTCCTGTAAATTAAGGGGCGTTGAGAACAAAGAAATTGTTGGAGTTTCCGGTTTTATCTAGTACCAACACGCGTGATATTAAGAAAAAAGCTTTTGCAGGAAGGTTGGCTAGAGATTTCTTGTAAAAACATTAGCCCCACTTAGTTCATAATGAGAATATTTCAATCTTTTTTGATTTCATGGATTATTCTCATAATGCACATAAAGGAGGAGCCGTATGAGATTTTCATCTCATGTACGGTTTTGAAACGGAGAATTCTTTGAATCGAATGACGACCGTAACGTATGTCAGCTCAATCTGAAGGCAATTATGCGGAAGCTTTACAGAATTATTATGAAGCTATGCGACTAGAAATTGATCCTTACGATCGAAGCTATATACTCTATAACATAGGCCTTATCCACACAAGTAACGGAGAACATACAAAAGCTTTAGAATATTATTTTCGGGCACTAGAACGAAATCCGTTCTTACCACAAGCTTTTAATAATATGGCTGTGATCTGTCATTACGTGCGACTATCTCTACTATAGAAAGAAAAAAGTAAAAGAAAAAAAAAAAAAGGAGGGGGGGTAAAGAGCAAATACACTAATAAATACTAGAAAAAAAAAAAAAAAAAAAATAGGCTTTCTACATATGCATCGTGCAAAAACGATTTTTATCAGCTGTAGCAAAGAAAGAAACTTCATAGAAGTCGAAATATGAAGAAATCGATATGCCTAGATAGTTTATTCTATGGATAAAGGATCTAATTGATAGAGGAAGCACCGTAAAGATCAATTCGCGAGGTTTTGGGCCGATGCCGATCCAATAAGAACTGCTTATTTATGTCATGATATGAGATAAAAGTAAGGAATCCACTTATGTAATAAAGTCGATCCCCTAAGGTATTGAGCAGCGGTGTAGCATCAGATCCCAAAGACAGTAAGCCTTTTCTTTCTTAGGAAGAAAGGGCTTTTTCAAAGATTCTATATCAATTTTTATATGAAACCGAGATAGATACCTTTCAGAAAATTCTAACTATAGTGGAAATGCTTCTATGTTATTCTTCTGACGGTGGGAGAAAAGATAAAATGAAAGCAAAGCTGATTATTAATTTAATCAAAAGTCAAGTTTGAAACTCATGCTCATGGAATTAACCTCTTTTGGTTAACCCCCCAAAAAAAAGAATAAAGATAAAGATCGATCTATGAGAAATCTCATTCAATTCGATATACTAGATTCAAAAACCCGGGACACCAAAAGAATTGATTGCCGAGCCGTATGAGGCGGGAAACTCTCAAGTACGGTTCTAAGGAAAGGAATTGAACCACCTATTCCGACCGGGGGGAACAGGCCGTTCGACAGGGAGATTCTGAAATTGCGGAGGCTTGGTTCAATCAAGCTGCCGAGTATTGGAAACAAGCTATTGCGCTTACTCCTGGTAATTATATTCAAGCGCAGAATTGGTTGAAGATCACGGGACGTTTCGAATAAGAAACTCTCTTTTTATTTATTTAGAATTTTATTTCTTTAGAATTTCGATATCTATTTTCGTTTGGTATAATTAAAAATTAATTGTCTGTTAGCCCTATCAGTGGAATATAAAAGGGATCATTTATCTGGTAAGAAACAATCAAGGAATTTCATTATATCCTTTCTAAGATCGTTCTATTTCGTCTGGGATTTCGTAAGGATAAACGATACAGGGATACGGTAGAAAATGTATTTTTCTCCTATTCTATTCAAATTAATAAAATCAAATTAATAAAAGAGACCCCTCGCAGGAATGTCTCTTATCCTAGTAATTACTAATGACTGCTTGGAATTTGGAATAAAGTAATATGTTCTATATACGCCATTAAAGTAGCAGCTTCATTTCGGGACTTCTAATTGAGATATGAAT